ATAGATGTAGATCTCGGACCTATGAATGGGGATATTCCCGAAACTCACACAGAAAAAAGGAAGTGAGTTAGACAAAAAGAAAAGCAACTTGGATAAAAAAAGAAGTGACTTGGACAAAAAGAAACGAAGCGGCTTAGACAAATCTTTTTTGTCGATAACCTCAGACCAATCAATCGAATATTGATTAATACGTAATCGACCAAACACTATTTGAAAACGGCTCTTCTGCTCCGAAACGAAATGTTCCAAATGTTCCTGGAAATTCTTGCTCCCATTGGACCATTTGTATCTATATGCATCAGGATCCCGATTCATGGATCTCTCGGTTCGAGAAATAAAGATAAGAGGATCGAACCATTTCTTCTGACTCTTTTTCAAATTCGATAAATGTTGGTTGATCGTATATTTCATTATAGTTCTATGATTCAGAGTATCCTTTCCTATTTGATCCCCTTGAATTCCATATTCGAAGTTGCGATCGGATCGATTCATTAAAAAGAATCGATTCAATAGATTTCTTATGTACCCATAGGTACTATATTGGATTTGAATCCGATTTCGGATCAATCTATATTGATTGATTGCCTCCATTATCTTGTTGCTAGCAAATACTACTATTTTTGGTTTTGGATCTTCCAAATCATTCCCGCAGGAGATCTGGACCCATTTTTTTCTGATCCTTCGAGAAAAAGATTCACCCTCTTCAGAAAAAAAAGGAGGTAGAACCAATAAAGAGTTCTTTTTCTCAATTACATCGACCCCGGCCTCGTTCAAGAATTGTTTTTGATCCAATCCGTAGGAATTAATGGAAGAGGCAAATCCCTTATGATACACCAGATCCGGCTCGGTTAGTGATAGAGTGAATAGATCTGCCATTTCTTGAAATATCTCTTCGGATTCAAAATCGTGGTGTAACGTGTATCCTCCCCTGTTCCGGTCAGGGAATAGATGAAATAAATCCAAAAATGGATTTTTGTTCAAGAATGAAATCTTATGGGAACTGTCCATATCCGGTTCATCCTTCAGAACCCTATCACACCCCGGATCTGATGAAATAGGATGAATTGAGACAGTATTTTGTAAATACGTAATTATCTTGAATATAGTAACCAGTTCTTTATTTTCCGATCGCCTGGAAGGGACAAAAGAAAGATCTTTCTTCAATAATTTCTGATCTCTAGTGGACCTCTCAGTAAGATTCGAACCCAGATGAAGTTCTGACCATCTATCATAGAAAAAAGAACGAACCGATCTTGTAGGATTCCCAATAAATTCTTCGATTTCTTCCGGAAGCAGATGATTAATCATCTGCTTCTCACGTTCCGTGAATAGCCGGGACATTGAGGAATATCCAGAAAGGCATTTCGGGAATCGGTCCGATTCTATCTCTGTTCCTTCCGTTTGAAGAAAGGAAGGATCCCAAAGAATCGATCTTTCTTTTAGTGGTTGAATCTCTCTTTGATTTATGTGATATTCGGAATCCTCATTACTAATGGAATCCAAACGGTCTCTGGATTGATCAGAAGATCCTTTCCGTTGGCTAGAATCCGTTACTTGAACGAAACTGGACCTTGTGGAATCATATTGAATATTTGACGATACATTACGTACCTTTCTCTTTCTAAAAAACCGATCCTTGTTTACCAACCACACACTGTCTAACCAAAAAAAATTCTCTCTCGATACGTTCCTCAAAAAATCCGATTCGTGCGGATTCTTCCCCCAACTAACGAAGAGGTCTTGGCGAAATTGCCACATATGAAATTGAGCACAATTTTGCAAAGAAATAGCCCACCTGTTTCTCGAGAAGAGATGGGAAACATGCTCAATATCATTTGATTGAATAGTTGACCCAGCCCTTTGTTGTTTGAAGAAACCCTCCACTTCAATTGGTATTTTTTCACGAAAAGCAGACATCAGATAAGAAATCCAGTGTTTCACTAAGATTTCGAATAGCGGTCCCGAATTCAAGTTGATTCTATTTCGACTCTTCCTCAGAGAAAGACGATCAAACAATTCCCAATCAGGGTCCTTGCGGATCGGATCATCCATATAATATACAAAAAGAAACTCCAGATATTTGAGATCTTTCTCTTTGAATAAGATCTCAATTCCAGCGGCGGTTTCATTAGATATCTTACAACTAGAATCACTCTTTTTTCCGATCCAGTTCCTCCACCACCGCGAACCCCAGTTAGATTCAGGCATGCTACACTTTTTAGTTATTGGGAGAGCCCAAGTACTCTCTTTCGGATTCAGGAAACAACTCTCAGAGATCTTTTTCCCTTTTGGAAGATACAGGAGCGAAACAACCAACCTATTGATATTGGAAGACCCAACCAATTCTTCCAATGTATCATTTCTGGGTCCAATGGAATTAAGAGGTATAGGAAGAAGCCCCCTCAAATAGATATTTTTTCTTTCGCCCATATTTCGATTGTTAATACGATATATAAGGACCGCTACTACAAAGAGTATTACACCCTTGATCGTGAAATAT